TGGGTTAAGTAGGTCGTTTATCATCACAAAGAGAAACAAAATAGACCCGTCACATCGATGGATTATAGATGGAATCTTACTTCTAAGCAATACCTGTCTTTCGCAGGAAACAGAAACAGATAGGGATCCATCATGTTGGATCATGGAATATTCATCTTGACAAGAAATTCTATATAGATTAAAATATTTATCACAAACAAAAGGGCTGTAGCTCAGTTAGGTAGAGCACCTCGTTTACACGCGCGCCAATGTTTTTTCAGAGGAGTCCATCATGCAATCAACAGAATTTCTCTTATTGAGTTGTTGAGTTGAGAAATTTATGTCTTACTCCATGGATTCGAGGGAAGAAGAGAACAATAGCCTGACAAATATTTGATTGGTCCAATTCCGGTGCCATTTTAGGCGCTAAAAAGAACCCGCCATAGATTTGATAATTGATAAGGTGAATACCCAGTCCATTCAATGCTAGGCATAATGAGTACAAGGACCTCAAAAAAATCTCTTTTCGTCCTATGAACTTTAAGGTGTATGAAGTTTCATATTTGACGCTTTGGGCAGAGCGATAGAGACTCCATTTAACTTAAATTCACTTAGGTTGATCTAGGCCGGAGGCAGACCTACGTCAAGGTAATTCTTCTTTGAAACACTTTGGTATTGCTCCTGGACAGAAATACAAATACTAAATCAGAGCACGTGGAGCCATCTCGGTATCTTTCTGTGAAGAAAAAAATGGCGGACTAGCTGATATCTATATCAGTTGATGAAAGAGCCCAATGCAAAAAAAAAATGCATGTTGGGTCTTTGAAACAGTTCGAATCATTTCGGTACTAATAAGTTTGATCTGTTTTACCGAGAAGGTCTACGGTTCGAGTCCGTATAGCCCTAATTTTGGAATTTTTTTTTTTTTTTTTATTGAATTTTTTTATTTTGTATAGTTTTATAGTTTTCATTTCCTCATTATTGTTTGTAGCTGGCCGGTTGCATGCTCCATCGAAATAGAATCATGCCCACATGCTCGTTCTTCGGGGATCGTTCAAAGCATAAAACTTAAAAAAAAAAATGAATGGACCCAATCGGCATTTTTCCAATTTCGGATAAACAAACCCATTCTTCTTGAGAAATCCTCGTGAGTCAATTACATACATACGAATTTTTCCTTCCTACCCACGATCAAAGAGTTAGTGATACTCCTTTTCTTTGGTATATCCTCGGTATACCCAATATAAGTGAATTTTTTAAGCCAAACTCATGACATGAGCCCGGCTAAAAACTACAATCAGACCCAAGCCGAATGGAATCAAATATCGAATAGTAAATTAGTAAATCACGCGGATCTTGGACCGGGATATAGAATATTTATAAATATTTGTATCCCAATATACTCCAACCTAATTGCTCATCGTTCCTAATTCCAATTCTACTGATGCTGACTTTATGCAATAAGATTGAGGGTCTGTTTGAACTTGGGCGAGTTAGGAACCACCCGACTTATCGCCTTTATTTTGCGGAAAAACAACCCCCCCTTTTTTTTTTTTTCAAAGATAATGAATTGGTCTGGTCTTAATTAAATCCATTAGTGTTTGCATCCTTTCGATTTCCGTGAGTTGGTTTTAGCATTTGGTCTGTTGAATCGTCGGCTAACGCGCGATTCCATTAGAAATCTCTTCTATAGATCAGAGCATTTACGATTCATTCGGCTGATTCTGTCACTGTGCTGCGCCCCAGTGTATAGGTTTGCTTCAAAATCAAGATTTTTACTGATATGAAACCTAACCCATTAGTTTGTCTTACTAGTAGTTGATCTTACTAGGTATTATTCTTATTTGATTAATATCCAGTCATTTCGGACCCATTTTGAGTACTAAAGATCGGTTTTTAGAATGATTCTTTCAAGTTTCAAGACTTCGCGCTCTAATTTCATAACTCAATTTTATTTTTTTGGGCGCAAGTCGAGCATAGTATAGGTTCAAAGCCCATAATTTTGGGATAGGAATCTATGAGTTGTTATATGCAAGAGTTCCTTGCAATTAACCCAGTGAATCAAATCTATTCAATCTTGGACAAGGAAAGATAATAGATAGAATCGATCAATGCACTCTGCTTCCATATCTAATCAATAGAAGCAATAATTTTTTATCTGGATCTTAATGAAAAGAATATACCAATACCTTTTGATTGAATTAGATTCATATTATTAATAAAAATCAATTTAGTTAATTAATTAATATTATTTGATAATAATATCTTAATAATACATCTTAATAACATTTGGTCTTTATTTTATTCATATTAATATATAATTCTAAATATGAATAAATGACAATATGAATAAAATAAAAATAAAAATGATTATTAATTATTTAGAATTTTGATTTGAATGAATGTCCTTTCTTTAGTTTAGAGAGACCCTGGGCGCAGTAAAAGCAAGAGAGTCTTATTTGTATTGTATAAGAACAGGATATGTCTATACCATATAAAAATAGAATTGAAAATAGAATTT